GTCCGAGGGGTTGGTTCACTTTTGGGCATGCTTCGTTTGCTTTGCTCTTCTTTTTCGGACACATTTGGCATGGTGCTAGAACCTTGTTCAGAGATGTTTTTGCGGGGATTGATCCAGATTTGGATGCTCAAGTAGAATTTGGAGCATTCCAAAAACTTGGGGATCCAACTACAAGGAGACAGGTAATCTGATAAACATTGATCTGATATGGTATCTTTCGCTTCTATTGGATTTTTTTTGATTTCACTTTCTACATAGATTACCAGATAAATTTTGCTGGATTTAAATCGCCCTTTTCTTTGACTCTTGTCTTTATCTGGGAGATGCTCCCAAATGAACAGGTGTGGAAGCTATAATTGTAAACCACGATCGAATTTATGGAAGCATTGGTTTATACATTCCTCTTAGTCTCGACTCTAGGAATCATTTTTTTCGCTATCTTTTTTCGAGAACCGCCTAAGGTTCCGACTAAAAAATGATTTTTGATTATCTCAATTATAGTTAAAGTATAATGTTACTTTAGAAATACTAATGAATTAATGCATTAAAGTCAAGTAATGAGCCGCCCAACACGGGCGGCTCATTACTTGACTTCAATTAGTCCCCATGTTCTTCAAATGGATCTCTTAGTTGTTGAGAGGGTTGCCCAAAAGCGGTATATAAGGCGTACCCGGTAAAACTTACAAGTAAACCAGATATAAAGATGGCGACTAGGGTTGCTATTTCCATTATTATAAAATTTCAAGACCACAATGGATCTATGATAAGATCGGTTATTTACAACGGTATGATTTACAAAGTCAATAAAATTCAATCAATGCAATAGGATTTATGGCTACACAAACCGTTGAGAATAATTCGAGATCTGGTCCAAGACCAAGACAGACTGGTCTAGGAAGTTTATTGAAACCGTTGAATTCGGAATATGGTAAAGTAGCGCCCGGATGGGGAACTACCCCGTTGATGGGTGTCGCAATGGCTCTCTTCGCGGTATTCCTATCTATTATTTTGGAGATTTATAACTCTTCCGTTTTACTGGATGGAATTTCAATGAATTAGGTTCATAGGAATTGCGAAGTACTGTCTTTTCAATCCAAAGTGAATCACTTAGGACTAGGATTTTTAGGTCATTCCGGCAGTTTGACCGTGAAATTCCTTTGTTTCGGTATTTCCGGAATATGAGTGTGTGACTTGTTATAATTGATCCTATTGATAGTACAGAGAATGGGTCTGTCATCTTGAGAGAGATGGGTTTTGCCTCGTCGGATATTCATTCTAGTATCTGGAGCACGGAATATATGGAATGAAATAGATCAAGAAAAGAAATATTTAAACTATGATTCATACCTACTATTCAGTCAGACCTCGCGACCGGACTCAAAAAATTTCAAAGATTTATTTTCTAATTTCTAATTATTCTTAAATTTTTTGTTTGCTTATTTTGACCAACGGACAAATGTTTCTATGGATTTAGAGTCATTTCATCTATTCATTGAATAAGTGATGATCAAAAGGTTTTTACTCAGATAACCCTTGGGCTTAGCTTAGGGACTTTATTCAATCATCGTGGTTCTAGTATGAATCTTAGGTTTCAATCGAATCATAGGGTCTCAACAAGAGAATTCCTAGCAATTAGAAACAAAAAGAAATCCACATTATACAAAAAATTAAAATTGAGAGACCGAGAAAATTCAAGAGGCCCGTAATGATCAACATAAAAACGAATGAAATGAGCTGACTTGATATTTTGGCATTGTCATCACTAAAGAAGAGCTTCGGTTTTTTTTGCACTTCGTCGTATTTTCAGAGAAGGTTGGATGGAGTACTAAGAAGAAGTTTAAAATTTCCTATTACATATCCGTTGCAACCAGTATTGGGGTGTTTTTGCTTGAGCTGTACGAGATGAAAGTCTCATATACGGTTCTCAGAGGGGGAGTTCCCTTGGTTTACCTATCTCAATAAAGTATATGATTGGTTCGAAGAGCGTCTCGAAATTCAGGCGATTGCAGATGATATAACTAGTAAATATGTTCCTCCACATGTCAACATATTTTATTGTCTAGGAGGAATTACGCTTACTTGTTTTTTAGTACAAGTAGCTACGGGGTTTGCCATGACTTTTTACTATCGTCCAACCGTTACCGAGGCTTTTACCTCGGTTCAATACATAATGACTGAAGCTAACTTTGGTTGGTTAATCCGATCAGTTCATCGATGGTCAGCAAGTATGATGGTCCTAATGATGATCCTGCACGTATTTCGTGTCTATCTCACCGGTGGGTTTAAAAAACCCCGCGAATTGACTTGGGTTACAGGTGTGGTTCTGGCTGTATTGACCGCATCTTTTGGTGTAACTGGTTATTCCTTACCTCGGGACCAAATTGGTTATTGGGCAGTCAAAATCGTGACAGGCGTACCCGACGCTATTCCTGTAATCGGATCGCCCCTGGTCGAGTTATTACGTGGAAGTGCTAGTGTGGGTCAATCTACTTTGACTCGT